ATTTTTGTCCAAACACTAATCGGTCGTGTATTAGCAGATGATATATATATGGGTCTACGGTGCATTGCCACTCGAGATCAAGATATTGGGATTGGGCTTGTCAATCGATTCATAACCTCTCGAGTACAACCAATATATATTAGAACTCCCTTTACGTGCAGGAGTACATCTTGGATCTGTCAATTATGTTATGGCCGGAGTCCCACTCATGGCGACCTGGCCGAATTGGGAGAAGCTGTAGGTATTATTGCGGGACAATCAATTGGAGAACCCGGGACTCAACTAACATTAAGAACTTTTCATACCGGCGGAGTATTCACGGGCGGTACTGCCAAACATGTACGAGCTCCTTCTAATGGAAAAATAAAATTCAATGAGGATTTGGTTCATCCCACACGTACTCTTCATGGGCATCCTGCTTTTTTATGTTCCATGGATTTGTATGTAATTGTTGAGAGTCGGGATATTATGCATAATGTGAATATTCCACCAAAGAGTTTTATTTTAGTCCAAAATGATCAATATGTAGAATCAGAACAAGTGATTGCTGAGATTCGTGCCGAAACATCCACTTTTCATTTTACAGAGAGGGTACAAAAACATATTTATTCTGAATCAGAGGGAGAAATGCACTGGAGTACCGATGTCTACCATGCACCCGAATATACATATGGTAACGTTCATCTATTACCAAAAACAAGTCATTTATGGATATTAGCAGGAGGTCCGCGCAGATCTAGTATAGTTTCTTTTTCGCTCCACAAGGATCAAGATCAAATAAATGTTCATTCTTTTTCTGTCGAAGACAGATATACCTCTGAATTTCCAATGACTAATGATCGAGTAAGACATAAATTGTTGGATACTTCTAGTAAAAAAGATGGGGAAATTCTTGACTATTCAATATATGATCAAATTAGATCCAATGGTCATTGGAATTTCATATATCCTTCTATTCTCCAAGAGAATTCTTATTTCTTGGCGAAAAGGCGAAGAAATAGATTCATCATCCCATTACAATATGATCAAGAACGAGAAAAAGAACTAATACCCTGTTTTGGTATTTCGATTGAAATACCCATAAATGGTGTTTTATGTAAAAATAGTATTTTTGCTTTTTTTGATGATCCACGATACATAAGAAGCAGTTCCGGAATTACTAAATATGGTACCGCAGAGGTAGATTCAATCATAAAAAAAGAGGATTTGATTGAGTATCAAGGAGCAAAAGAATTTAGTCCGAAATACCAAATGAAAGTAGATCGGGTTTTTTTAATTCCCGAAGAAGTACATATTTTACCCGGATCCTCGTCCATAATGGTCCGGAACAGTAGTATCATTAGAATAGATACACGACTTGCTTTAAATACAAGAAGCCGAATAGGTGGATTAGTCCGAGTGGAGAGAAAAAAAAAAAGTATTGAACTAAAAATCTTTTCTGGAGATATTCATTTTCCTGGAGAGACGGATAAGATATCCAGGCACAGTGGTATTTTGATACCACCAGGAACGGGAAAAAAAAATTCTAAGGAATCAAAAAAATGGAAAAATTGGATCTATGTCCAACGGATCACACCTAAAAAAAAAAAGTATTTTGTTTTGGTTCGGCCCGTAGTCACATATGAAATAGCTGATGGGATAAATTTAGCAACACTTTTCCCTCAGGATCTCTTGCAGGAAAAGGATAATGTCCAACTTAGAGTTGTCAATTATATCCTTTATGGATATGGCAAGTCAATTCGAGGAATTTATCGCACAAGTATTCAATTAGTTCGGACTTGCTTAGTATTGAATTGGAACCAAAAACAAAACGGTTCCATAAAAGAGGTTCATGCTTCCCTTGTTGAGGTAAGGGCGACTGATCTAATTCGCGATTTCATAAGAATGGAGTTAGTCAAGTCCACTATTTCGTATAGTGGAAAAAGGTATGATACGGTGGGTTCGGGATTGATTTCCGATAAGGGATTAGATCGCACCAATCTCAACCCCTTCCATTCCAAGTCGAAGATTCAACCAATTTCCAAATATCAAGGAACTATTGGTATTGGTACATTGTTGAGTCGAAATAAGGAATCCCGATCTTTGATAATTTTGTCATCATCCAATTGTTTTCGAATTGGTCCATTCAATGGTTCGAAATATAACAATGTGACAAAAGAATTGGATCCCATAATTCCAATTAGACATTTCTTGGGTCCCTTAGGTACTATTGTACCTAAAATAGCAAATTTTTATTCATCTTATCATTTATTAACCCATAATCAGATCTTGTTAAAGAAATATTTTCTACTCGACAGTTTTAAACAGACTTTCCAAGTACTTCAAATATTTAAATACTCTTTAATGGATGAAAGTAGGAGGATTTATAATCCCGATCCATGCAGTAACATCATTTTTAATCCATTTCATTTGAATTGGTGTTTTCTCCATCACAATTCTTGTGAGGAGACATCCACAATAATTAGTCTTGGACAATTTATTTGTGAAAATGTATGTCTATTCAAATACGGACCACACATAAAAAAATCCGGGCAAATTTTAATTGTTAATGTTGACTCCTTAGTTATAAGATCTGCTAAGCCCTATTTGGCTATTCCGGAAGCAACTGTTCATGGCCATTATGGAAAAATCCTTTATGAAGGAGAGACATTAGTTACATTTATATATGAAAAATCGAGATCTGGTGACATAACGCAAGGTCTTCCAAAAGTAGAACAAGTATTAGAAGTGCGTTCGATTGATTCAATATCGATAAACCTCGAAAATAGAGTTGAAAGCTGGAACGAACGTATACCGATAATTCTTGGAATTCCCTGGGGGTTCTTGATTGGAGCTGAGCTAACCATAGCCCAAAGTCATATCTCTTTGGTTAATAAGATTCAAAAGGTTTATCGATCTCAGGGGGTACAGATCCATAATAGACATATAGAAATTATTGTACGTCAAATAACATCAAAAGTGTTGGTTTCAGAAGATGGAATGTCTAATGTTTTTTCACCTGGAGAATTAATAGGATTCTTGCGAGCGGAGCGAGCAGGGCGTGCTTTGGACGAAGCGATCGGTTATCGGGCAATCTTATTGGGAATAACGAGAACATCTCTGAATACTAAAAGTTTCATATCCGAAGCAAGTTTTCAAGAAACCGCTCGAGTTTTAGCAAAAGCTGCTTTACGAGGTCGTATTGATTGGTTGAAAGGCCTGAAAGAAAACGTTGTTCTAGGGGGAATTATTCCTGTCGGTACCGGATTCAAAAAATTACTGCACCATTCAAGGCAAGACAAAAACATTTATTTGGAAATCAAAAGGAAGAATCTATTTGAGTCGGAAATGAGAGATCTTTTATTACACCATAGAGAATTATTTTGTTCTTGCGCCCCAAACAATTTCCATGAGACATAAGAACAATCATTTACACGATTTAATGATTCCTAAGACTAAGAAGAGATTCATTCTTTTTACTTTAACTATCCGGAACTGTCTTTCCAATTATTGATTTTATAATAAATAAAATAAGTAATTAAAAGAAAAGAAATGAAAAGAAATTAATGGTTTGGACCGTGTATCAACGGTAAATCCGCGGTAGAAGGTTCCGTCGGAACAATTTTATATTTCAAGGTACCTTTTTTCCTAAAAAAAAAGAGGAAGTGTGGGGAAAAATGACAAGAAGATATTGGAACATCAATTTGGAAGAGATGATGGAAGCAGGAGTTCATTTTGGTCATGGTACTAGGAAATGGAATCCTAGAATGGCCCCTTACATTTCTGCTAAGCGTAAAGGTATTCATATTACAAATCTTACGATAACTGCGCGTTTTTTATCCGAAGCCTGCGATTTATTTTTTGATGCAGCAAGCCAGGGAAAAAACTTTTTAATCGTCGGTACCAAAAATAAAGCAGCGGATTCAGTAGCATCAGCTGCAATAGGGGCTCGGTGTCATTATGTTAATAAAAAATGGCTCGGTGGTATGTTAACGAATTGGTACACTACGGAAACGAGACTTCATAAGTTCAGGGACTTAATAGCAGAACAAAAGATGGGGCAATTCAACCGTCTCCCCAAAAGAGATGCAGCAATGTTAAAGAGAAAATTATCTACTTTGCAAACATATCTGGGTGGGATCAAATATATGACAGGGTTACCTGATATTGTAATCATCCTTGATCAGCAAGAAGAATACACGGCTCTTCAAGAATGTGTCATTTTGGGGATTCCGACGATTTGTTTAATCGATACAAATTGTGACCCGGATATCGCAGATATTTCGATTCCAGCCAACGATGACTCTATAGCTTCAATCCGATTTATTCTTAACAAATTAGTATTCGCAATTTGCGAGGGTCGTTCTAGCTATATAAGAAATCGTTGATTATGATTAATAATAAGATTCATTAATTATTTTTGAACTCGATAGATTTATTGGATCGGTTACTATTCTTGAATTTTGAAAAGAGAGAAATATAAAAAAAATACTGGGGAGGTTATGTCATGTGATTTCTCGGTATCCTAAATATAGCATTAATAATGAAAGTAGTTGAGTTGATAAAGAGATGGTTGAATCAAAATAATTTATTTTTGAAGTTCGATTTCTGTCAGAGGACAATATGAATGTTATACCATGTTCCGTTAAAACACTCAAGGGGTTATACGATATATCGGGTGTAGAAGTAGGCCAACATTTATATTGGCAAATAGGAGGTTTACAAATCCATGCCCAAGTACTTATCACTTCTTGGGTCGTAATTGCTATCTTATTAGGTTCAGTCATCATAGCTGTTCGGAATCCACAAACCATTCCGACCGACGGTCAGAATTTCTTCGAATATCTCCTTGAATTTATTCGAGACTTGAGCAAAACTCAGATTGGAGAAGAATATGGTCCTTGGGTTCCCTTTATTGGAACTATGTTCCTATTTATTTTTGTTTCTAACTGGTCAGGTGCTCTTTTACCGTGGAAAATAATACAGTTACCTCATGGGGAGTTAGCTGCGCCCACAAATGATATAAATACTACTGTTGCTTTAGCTTTACTCACGTCGGTGGCATATTTTTATGCAGGTCTTACCAAAAAAGGATTGGGTTATTTCGGGAAATACATTCAACCAACTCCAATACTCTTACCAATTAACATCCTGGAAGATTTCACAAAACCTTTATCTCTTAGTTTTCGACTTTTCGGAAATATATTGGCTGATGAATTAGTAGTTGTTGTTCTTGTTTCTTTAGTACCTTCAGTAGTTCCTATACCTGTTATGTTTCTTGGATTATTTACAAGTGGTATTCAAGCTCTTATTTTTGCAACTTTAGCCGCGGCTTATATAGGCGAAGCCATGGAGGGTCATCATTAACTAGCTTTCGAAATAGTCTTTTTTTTTTAGCTTATCCTAATTCATGCATGGTTGATTCAAAATAATCAATCACTGGGTTGGGAATATAATCCATAATAGATACAAATACATAGGTATATATAACCTAGTGCCTCGGGAGGAAGGGCGGACCCTATTACGGAATACAGAATAAAAAAAATGGGTTAGGGGTAAGGGGTCAAACTAGATATATGTAATGTCTATAAGTCCAGCCCCCGCGTATGTTTCGCAGAATGAAATGATTTTAGAGTCTGATTCAATATAAAATGTGGGCTGTTTCCGTTATGGAAGAAACAAATGTATATGTGATATTAGCTATTCGCTAGCTATGCTATATCTATATAGTATAAGGGCTGGCTATCCCTATTAATATACATATAATTAATATATAATATTCATATTATATAAATTATATCCATTTTTCTATTTATCTTTTCTATATTTTTTCCAGCCCACAGCATTAGATGGATTCCAATATAAGTCCTTCTGTTTCGTCTGTGATTGTGGATTGAATGAAAAAAATAAGTAATAATTCATTGGTTGATTATATCATTAACCATTTTTTTTTTTACGAGGAACTTACTATGAATCCACTGATTTCTGCCGCTTCCGTTATTGCTGCTGGATTGGCCGTAGGGCTTGCTTCTATTGGACCTGGGGTTGGTCAAGGTACTGCTGCAGGCCAAGCTGTAGAAGGTATTGCGAGACAACCAGAAGCAGAGGGTAAAATACGAGGTACTTTATTGCTTAGTCTAGCTTTTATGGAAGCTTTAACAATTTACGGACTGGTCGTAGCATTAGCGCTTTTATTTGCGAATCCTTTTGTTTAATTTAATCCTAGAAATGTGAAAAAGTACGAAACGTACTCTTTTTCTTATTTTATTAACTCGGACTTGCCGTTTGCTTCTTTGAATTAGATCGAAATTGTACTCCTACAGTTACTTATTTGTTGGGACAATGCCCCGGGAAGCACTGATTTTAGGATGAGGAATTAGCAGATTTGCTCGCTTTCTTCCTTACCATTACCACCCCGAGTTAGTACAATGGAAACCTTTTGAACTTTGAGGCGGCGTTTCATTTCAACAAACGAGATATTTCACAATTGACGCGAGGCCTCGGACCTAACTTAATAAGTATCTCTTCTTAATTTTCATTTGAAACTAAAAGAAATAGAGAAATTTTTCAAATGAAATTAAAATGATAAAAATGAATAAAAAGAAATTGATCAAAAAAGGGCGAGCGAGGTGATACAAAAAGAACTCTGTTTTTGTTAGTCTTATCTATAAGAAAGAGGAGAGCGTATGAAAAATGTAACCGATTTTTGTGTTTCCTTGGGCTATTGGCCATCCGCCGGGAGTTTCGGGTTTAATACTGATATTTTAGCAACAAATCCAATAAATCTAACTGTAGTGCTTGGTGTATTGATTTTTTTTGGAAAGGGAGTGTGTACGAGTTGTGTATTTCAAGAATATAGGTTGGATCCAACCATCCGCACTTTATTTATGTTATTTTATTTCTTGCTAGGATAATAGTAAAAAAGGTGCACGATCTCGACGAATTACTTCTGAATAAATTCAGAAATCATATGTAAGAACCATAGCATTTCGTGACTCATTGGTAAAATCAACTTTGATTCTCTATCAACCAATAATGTGAGACCATTAACATGGTTAAAGCTAAACTGTTTGAAGTCCAGGCACAACATGGTACTCTTTCTACCACATAAAATAATAGTAGGTAATTCATCCGATATAGAACACTCATATCAATAAAATGATTTGAAACTATTTACTAGAGAATGGGGGCCTTGCCTTTTTTTTTTATCCAATGCCGAAGCGACGACCTATGTATAAAAAAGGGAATTTTTTGGATTTTTAGACTTGAAAAAAAAAAGTGGAAATATAAAATATATATATAAGAATTTGAAATAGAAATGAAATCAAAAACAAATAAAGAAACAACTTTGCTGACAATTAGGGATAGATTTTTTGTCTGGTCGGAAGAGTCCTCTTAATATTCTGGTCTTATACCTATATATATATAATATAATATAATATAATATATAAGTTTCGATATCTTTGAATAGGAACAGAAAAGAGAGGGTAGGTTCATTACATTAAAAGATATGGGAATGCC